TTTCTATCAGTAAATGTGTCCTTCCTTATTCATCATTAGAAGGCCCTATTCGTAAAAATTTTCCTTTATTTCTTCTTTTGTCTTTCTTTATGAATTTTTCTAATCTATGGATAAAATAAATACGATAAAACCAATATTATAAAGACAATAAAATAATGTTGTTACGTTTCCACATCAAAGTGAAATATAGTACTTAGTTCTTTTTTCTTTCAATTAATGCCTATTGGTGTTCCAAAAGTACCTTTCCGAAGTCCTGGAGAGGAAGATGCATCTTGGGTTGACGTATAGTGCGACTTGTCAGATATATTGGGTCATATGGGATTTCCCCGTTCTCTCCCCCGATCGAGATATCCTCTGTTTCACCCAAGAAAGATAAATTGAATCATCAAAAATTTGGAGCGTGAAGCGCAATTAGATCCATTGTTTGGGGGGATTCACATTACTATTATCAATTAGAATAATTTATGGTTGGCTTGGTTGGACTAAAAAAATGAAGTATCCAGGCTCCGTTTAGAAAAAACCCAATTGGTAATATATCTATGATTACTACTTGTATCATAAATGATTCCTGTTTGGTATTTGTAAAGAGATCCTATTTATCAAGCGAGGTAATCTCAAACTAAATACTTGGTGAAAGGTATGAAATGAATTGAAAAAAAAAAAGAAAGTCATAACAAAAAGAAATGGTAATGGGAAGATTTGTCCTATATGTGCAAATCAAAATTGGGCGGATCTTTACCCGGAGTAGAGCATAAACCTAAAAAGATGAAAGAGACCCATTCAGGAACAAGAAAATACCATCGTGATTTGGTGGATTGAATCTCGATGAAACAATACATCAATGAGAAGTTAATTCGATAAGTTTAGTGACTTTTTTTCTATTATAAGGAAGAAAGAAGTCAAAATCCGTCTTTATTGAAAAATCGAAGAAAAAGTCCTTTCATTAGAAGTCAGAAAAACCCTGCTATGAAAAAAGAATAGGAACAAAGAAAGAGGACTTGAATCTATACATTGATTCTTTTTTTTCGCAATTATTTTTTGAACCGTATGCGTCAAAAGGTGCATGTACGGTTCCTAAGGGATACAATTTTACCCTAATCAACCGACTTTATCGAGAAAGATTACTTTTTTTAGGCCAAGAAGTTGATAGCGAGATCTCGAATCAACTTATTGGTCTTATGGTATATCTCAGTATTGAGGATGATACCAAAGATCTGTATTTGTTTATAAACTCTCCTGGCGGATGGGTAATACCTGGAGTAGCTATTTACGATACTATGCAATTTGTGCGACCAGATGTCCATACAATATGCATGGGATTAGCCGCGTCAATGGGATCTTTTATCCTGGTTGGAGGAGAAATTACCAAACGTCTAGCATTCCCTCACGCTTGGCGCCAATGAGGTTTTTTTTATTTGAGAGAAAAAAGAAGACTATGCCTTCGCCATATGAATATTAAGTAATAATAGCATGGCACTTCGAATTCGATATGCAAAATTTTTGTATTGTTTTTTTTCAAAAGATTCGATTATGTATCGAGAGAGTAGTATGAGATAAAAGGTATTTCCGATTTTCTTTTATCTATCGGGAGTCCAGTTCAGCGTCACAAACTTTTTTGTTTTCACACCGAAGGGCTCTTAACAATATTTATGTTATAAAAAAAGAGCGCGAAAAAAAAAACAAGATTTTTCCTTTATTTGATTGGATCAAAAAGAAACTTTGGGATTGCTGAATCAAAGACAAAAAAAAGAATCAATTTTAAAATAGAAAGCAACGGAGCCATCATAGTATTTTTTAACTCCTCTGAAAGGAAGGGTGGCAATTTGATCATTTATCCATCTGGGTCTGATAGATTCTATTTTTCTCTTTCTTCAATGGAAGGTAAGGGTCAATTTTATTGTAGAGCCGTATGCAATGCACAAAAGATAATGCCCGTACGGTTGTTCAATTCTATCTTTTTTTTTTCCTATTATTCTTTATCTTTCTTTCTTTTCTCTTCGTTTCATCACGCGAGATAGAGAACTGTTATATCATCAGGGTAATGATCCATCAACCTGCTAGTTCTTTTTATGAGGCACAAACAGGAGAATTTATCCTGGAAGCGGAAGAACTGCTGAAACTACGCGAAACCCTCACAAGGGTTTATGTACAAAGAACGGGCAAACCCTTATGGGTTGTATCTGAAGACATGGAAAGAGATGTTTTTATGTCAGCAACAGAAGCCCAAGCTTATGGAATTGTTGATCTTGTAGCAGTTGAATGAAAAAAAGATGGATTTTGTGCAAATCCGTGATTTGATATTTTATCTACGAGTTTAATATTCTATTAAATAGAAATAATTCATAATCATCCGGTTAGGATCAATCTAAACCAGCCCATTATGTATATGATTCAACATGCCAACTATTAAACAACTTATTAGAAATACAAGACAGCCAATTCGAAATGTCACGAAATCCCCCGCTCTTCGGGGATGTCCTCAGCGTCGAGGAACATGTAC